GCCAGTGTAGCTTAATCTAAAGCATGACACTGAAGATGTCAAGACGGGCCCTGAAAAGCCCCACAAGCACAAAGGTTTAGTCCTAACTTTAGTGTCAACTCTGGTTAAATTTATACATGCAAGTATCCGCATCCCTGTGAGAATGCCCTACCTATATCCCCACGAAATAAAGGAGCAGGCATTAGGCACAACACTAGTTAGCCCACGATGCCTTGTTTAGCCACACCCCCACGGGAACCCAGCAGTGATTAACATTAAGCAATAAGTGAAAACTTGACTTAGTTAAAACCAAGAGGGCCGGTAAATCTCGTGCCAGCCACCGCGGTTATACGGGAGACCCAAGTTGACAAACGTCGGCGTAAAACGTGGTTTATTACATTATTACACTAAAGCTAAACCTCTTCAAGACTGTTGTACGTGTTCGAAAGAGAGAGAATCTTCTACGAAAGTGGCTTTAAATACTATGAACCCACGAAAGCTAGGAAACAAACTGGGATTAGATACCCCACTATGCCTAGCCCTAAACCAAGGTAACTATACACTACAGTTACTTGCCCGGAAATTACGAGCACCAGCTTAAAACCCAAAGGACTTGGCGGTGACTTAGACCCATCTAGAGGAGCCTGTTCTGTAATCGACACCCCCCGTTAAACCTAACCCTCTCTTGTCATCCCCGCCTATATACCGCCGTCGTCAGCTTACCCTGTGAAGGACTAGTAGTGGGCAAAATCGGCACAGCCCAAAACGCCAGGTCAAGGTGTAGCGTATGAGAGGGGAAGAAATGGGCTACATTCACTGCACCAGTGAAAACGGATAATGCTTTGAAACAAGCACTTAAAGGAGGATTTAGTAGTAAGAAGGGAATAGAGTGCCCCTCTGAAACAGGCCCTGAAGTGCGCACACACCGCCCGTCACTCTCCCCGACATAGCGGATAAATTTTAAATAAACAATAATCCAGGATAAGGGGAGGAAAGTCGTAACATGGTAAGTGTACCGGAAGGTGTACTTGGAAAAAATCAGAGCGTAGCTAAAATAGGATAGCATCTCCCTTACACTGAGAAGACATCCGTGCAAATCGGATCGAGCTGAACCCCTCCTAACAGCTAGCCAAAACCAAAATACAACAACCAACATTAATAACCCTACAAACACAAGCAAGCAAGCAACAAATCATTTTACCCCCCAAGTATGGGCGACAGAACCGGGACTTAGTGCTATAGAGAAAGTACCGCAAGGGAAGGCTGAAAGAGAAGTGAAAAAACCCAGTAAAGAAATGAAAAGCAGAGACACACCCTCGTACCTTTTGCATCATGACTTAGCCAGCAACCCTCGAGCAAAGTGAACTTTAGTTCGAGCCCCCGAAACTGAGCGAGCTACTTCAAGACAGCCTAATATAGGGCAAACCCGTCTCTGTGGCAAAAGAGTGGGAAGATCTTAAAGTAGGGGTGACAGACCTACCGAGCCCAGTTATAGCTGGTTGCCTACAAAATGAATATAAGTTCAGCCTTTAACCTCATTTTTTCAATCCCTATTCATATATACATATATGTATATATACATAACAAGGTGACACAAATGAAAGCTAAAGAGTTATTCAGGGGGGGGACAGCCCCCTTGAAAAAAGACACAACTTTATTAGAAGGCTAAAGATCAAAAGAACATAAAGCAAAGTAACCAGGTGGGCCTAAAAGCAGCCACCCAAGTAGAAAGCGTTAAAGCTCAGTTACCAAGCCCCTCTCCAATCTCGACAGCATAATCTTAAGCCCCTTCAAATAATAGTAGGCCTTTTCATGCAGACATGAAAGAGACACTGCTAATATGAGTAATAAGAGGGCTGCCCCTCTCCCCAACACTTGTATACATCAGAACGAACCCCCTCTGATAATTAACGCCCCCAATCAAAGAGGGAACTGAGAGAATAACTTAACTAGAAGACCTCCCAAAATAAAGCGTTAACCCCACACAGGTGTGTTTTAGGAAAGACTAAAAGAAAAAGAAGGAACTCGGCAAACATTTGCCTCGCCTGTTTACCAAAAACATCGCCTCTTGCAAATTTTTAGCATATAAGAGGTCCCGCCTGCCCACTGACTTTCCCAAGTTCAACGGCCGCAGTATTTTAACTGTGCAAAGGTAGCGTAATCACTTGTCTTTTAAATGAGGACCTGTATGAATGGCATCACGAGGGCTAAGCTGTCTCCTTTTTCCAGTCAATGAAATTGATCTCCCCGTGCAGAAGCGGAGATAAACCCATAAGACGAGAAGACCCTATGGAGCTTAAGACATAAGGCAGCCCATGTAAGACACCTAGATTAACAGCATTAACAAATGGACCCTGCCCCTGTCTTTGGTTGGGGCGACCAAGGGGGAACACCCACCCCCCATGTGGAACAGGAACTTAGTTCCCTAAAGCCAGAGCCACAACTCTAACAAGCAGAACATCTGACCATCAAAGATCCGGCAAAGCCGATCAACGGACCAAGTTACCCTAGGGATAACAGCGCAATCCCCTTTTAGAGCCCCTATCGACAAGGGAGTTTACGACCTCGATGTTGGATCAGGACATCCTAATGGTGCAACCGCTATTAAGGGTTCGTTTGTTCAACGATTAAAGTCCTACGTGATCTGAGTTCAGACCGGAGAAATCCAGGTCAGTTTCTATCTATGCAGTGCTTTTTTCTAGTACGAAAGGACCGAAAAGAAGAGGCCCATGCTTTAAGTAAGCCTTCCCCTTACCCACTGAAAAAAGCTCAAGAGGATAAAAGGGCACAATACCACACCTGAGAGCAAGGTACGCTAAGGTGGCAGAGCCCGGAAATTGCAAAAGGCCTAAGCCCTTTAAACAGGGGTTCAAATCCTCTCCTTAACTATAGCCAGTATAATTATAACCCAAGTCGTCAATCCCCTGATTTTCATCATCCCAGTGCTACTAGCTGTGGCATTCCTTACACTACTTGAACGAAAAGTTCTTGGGTATATACAGCTACGTAAAGGACCAAATGTCGTCGGACCATATGGGCTACTACAACCAATTGCTGATGGTGTTAAACTATTCATTAAAGAGCCAGTACGACCTGCTACAGCTTCTCCTATCCTTTTCTTACTCGCCCCTATGCTAGCCCTCACCCTAGCCCTCACCCTTTGATCTCCACTTCCCCTGCCCCACCCGGTGGCAGACCTTAATCTTAGCATTTTATTTATTCTGGCCCTCTCCAGCCTTGCAGTCTACTCAATTCTAGGCTCTGGTTGAGCTTCCAACTCAAAATACGCCCTAATTGGGGCACTCCGTGCAGTAGCCCAAACAATTTCCTATGAAGTAAGCCTTGGGCTTATTCTATTAAGTGCCATCCTTTTAACAGGGGGGTTTACACTCCAAACATTCAACACCGCTCAAGAAAACATTTGACTTCTACTGCCAGCCTGACCACTTGCTGCAATGTGGTACATCTCCACACTAGCAGAAACCAATCGAGCCCCTTTTGACTTAACAGAGGGGGAATCAGAGCTGGTCTCAGGCTTTAATGTGGAGTATGCTGGAGGGCCATTTGCCCTTTTTTTCTTAGCAGAATATGCAAACATCCTAATAATAAATACCCTCTCTGCCATTCTTTTTGTTGGCGCATCCCACCTGCCCCTTCTACCAGAACTTGCTGCTGTTAACATTATGCTAAAAGCTGCCTTTCTATCAGTCCTTTTCCTATGGGTCCGAGCCTCTTACCCCCGATTCCGATATGACCAACTCATGCACCTGGTTTGAAAAAACTTTCTTCCACTCACACTAGCAATGGTCATCTGACATTTATCACTACCCCTTGCCTTTGCAGGGTACCCCCCACAACTCTAAGATTGAGGAGCCGTGCCTGAATAAAGGACCACTTTGATAGAGTGGATCATGAAGGTTAAAACCCTTCCGCCTCCTTAGAAAGAAGGGATTTGAACCCTACCTGAAGAGATCAAAACTCTTAGTGCTTCCACTACACCACTTCCTAGCAAAGTCAGCTAACAAAGCTTTTGGGCCCATACCCCAAGAACGTGGGTTAAACCCCCACCTTTGCTAGTATGGTCCCCTACACCCAGACCCTTGTTATTAGCACCATGGCTATTGGCATCAGCATCACAACTGTTACCTCCCATTGATTCATTGCCTGAATAGGCCTAGAGATAAGCACCCTTGCTATTATCCCACTAATATCACAGTACCACCACCCCCGAGCAGTTGAAGCAACCACAAAATACTTCTTAACACAAGCAACAGCAGCTTCTACAATTCTATTTGCCACCACAACTAATGCATTGCTCACAGGACAATGGGATATTCAACTAATAACCCACCCAATTCCTACAACCATGGTTGTTTTGGCCCTCTCCTTAAAACTAGGGCTTGCTCCTTTTCATATCTGACTCCCAGAGGTCCTTCAAGGGCTTGACTTAAGTACAGGACTACTCTTATCCACATGACAAAAAGTAGCCCCTGTTATCCTTTTAGTGCAAATTCCAGCAGCTAACCAAGAATTACTAATCTGTCTCGGAGCACTTTCCACATTGATCGGGGGCTGAGGAGGCCTCAACCAAACACAGCTACGAAAAATTCTAGCATACTCTTCTATTGCCCATCTTGGATGAATAGTTATTATTATGCAATTTGTCCCTGCCTACACCCTCCTTGCCTTTATACTATACATCTCAATAACCACAGCAATGTTCTTATCCCTAAAACTTTACCAATCAACCGACATCACTTCTTTAGCAATATCATGAGCTAAAGCACCCCTATTAGCAAGCATACTTCCCCTACTTATGCTTGCCCTGGGGGGCCTACCCCCTACAACAGGCTTTTTACCAAAATGACTCGTCCTTCAAGAACTGGCCAAACAAGGGCTACCATTAACAGCAACATTTGCCGCCCTAACTGCTCTTTTAAGCCTCTACTTCTACCTACGCCTCTCATATGCCATAACTTTAACCATCGCACCCAACAACACAGCAGGACTCACCCCCTGACGTACGTCCCCACCAAAGGTGTCTTTTCCTATACCAACCTTCCTCCTTGCAACTATTCTGCTTCTTCCAATAGCTCCCGCCCTTCTAACCCTAGTTCTAATCTCAAATGTTTTAATAAGAGACTTAGGATAACACAAGACCAAGAGCCTTCAAAGCTTTAAGTGGGAGTTAAAATCTCCCAGTCCCTGATAAGGCCTGCAGGACACTAACCCACATCTTCTGTATGCAAAACAGACACTTTAATTAAGCTAAAGCCTTTCTAGACGGGAAGGCCTCGATCCTACAAACTCTTAGTTAACAGCTAAGTGCTCTAACCAGTGAGCATCCGACTACTCCCCCCCGCCTACAGAGCAAAAAGGCGGGGGGAAGCCCCGGCCGACACTAATCGGCCACTTGAGATTTGCAATCTCACGTGTTTGACACCTCAGGGCTTGATAAAAAGAGGACTCAAACCTCTGTATATGGGGCTACAATCCACCACTTGATACTCAGTCATTTTACCTGTGGCAATTACACGATGATTCTTTTCAACCAACCATAAAGACATTGGCACCCTCTATCTTGTATTTGGTGCCTGGGCTGGCATAGTGGGAACAGCCTTGAGCCTGCTAATTCGTGCCGAGCTCTGCCAACCCGGGGCCCTGTTGGGAGACGACCAAATCTACAACGTTATCGTAACAGCCCATGCTTTTGTAATAATTTTCTTTATAGTAATACCAGTTATGATTGGAGGCTTCGGAAACTGGCTTATCCCCCTAATGATTGGAGCCCCTGACATGGCTTTTCCCCGGATGAATAACATAAGCTTTTGGCTCTTACCCCCATCATTTCTACTTCTTCTTGCTTCTTCAGGTGTTGAGGCAGGGGCAGGAACCGGATGAACAGTCTACCCCCCACTAGCAGGGAATCTCGCACACTCAGGTGCCTCTGTTGATCTAACAATTTTCTCCCTCCACTTGGCAGGTATTTCATCTATTCTTGGGGCAATTAACTTTATCACAACAATCCTAAACATGAAACCTGCTGCTATTTCACAGTACCAAACCCCACTATTCGTATGAGCCGTTCTAATTACCGCCGTCCTACTTCTCCTCTCACTCCCTGTCCTTGCTGCTGGTATTACAATACTTTTAACAGACCGCAACCTAAACACAAGTTTTTTTGACCCTGCTGGAGGAGGAGACCCAATTCTTTACCAACACCTATTCTGATTTTTTGGTCACCCAGAAGTCTACATTCTCATTCTCCCCGGGTTTGGAATAATCTCACACATCATTGCCTACTATGCTGGCAAAAAAGAACCTTTTGGGTACATGGGCATAGTCTGAGCCATAATGGCCATTGGTCTCCTGGGGTTTATTGTATGGGCCCACCACATGTTTACAGTAGGCATAGATGTTGATACACGAGCATATTTTACCTCAGCCACTATAATTATTGCCATCCCCACAGGAGTAAAAGTCTTTAGCTGACTCGCTACACTGCATGGAGGCTCTATCAAATGAGACACCCCCCTCCTATGATCTCTTGGGTTTGTTTTTCTTTTTACAGTAGGAGGCTTAACAGGGATTGTACTAGCCAACTCCTCCTTAGATATTATCCTGCACGACACTTATTATGTGGTTGCCCACTTCCATTATGTACTTTCTATGGGGGCTGTCTTTGCTATTATAGCCGGCTTCGTTCATTGATTCCCCCTTCTCTCAGGCTATACTCTTCACAGCACATGGTCCAAACTTCACTTTGGGGTCATGTTTGTTGGAGTAAATCTTACTTTTTTCCCCCAACACTTTCTTGGTTTGGCTGGCATGCCACGGCGGTACTCAGACTACCCTGATGCTTACACCCTGTGAAATACAGTGTCTTCTTTAGGCTCTCTAATTTCCCTTACTGCTGTAATTATGTTTCTTTTTATCCTCTGAGAAGCTTTTGCTGCTAAACGAGTTGTCAACTCTGTTGAACTAGCAAACACAAACATCGAGTGGCTGCATGGTTGTCCACCCCCCTACCACACTTTTGAAGAGCCTGCATTTGTCCAAATTCAAAACCCCTACTAACGAGAAAGGGAGGAGTTGAACCCCCATAAGCTGGTTTCAAGCCAGCCACATAACCGCTCTGACACTTTCTTAATAAGGTACTAGTATAAAAGGCAATACACTGCTTTGTCAAGGCAGTATCGTGGGTTAAACCCCCACGTACCTTACTTATGGCCCACCCGTACCAATTAGGTTTTCAAGATGCAGCATCACCTGTTATAGAAGAGCTCCTTCATTTTCATGACCATGCCCTAATGATTGTTTTTCTCATCAGTGCCTTTGTACTCTACATTATTGTTGCCATAGTGTCAACCAAGCTAACAAACATATTTCTCTTAGACTCCCAAGAAATTGAAATTATTTGGACAGTACTCCCTGCAGTTGTTCTAATCCTTATTGCACTCCCCTCCCTGCGCATTCTTTACCTAATAGATGAAATTAATAGCCCCCATCTTACTATTAAAGCAATTGGCCACCAATGGTACTGAAGCTATGAGTACACTGATTACCAAGAAATTGCCTTTGACTCTTACATAGTCCCAACTCAAGACATTAGCCCCGGGCAGTTCCGACTTTTAGAGGTAGACCACCGCATAGTGGTCCCAGCTGAAGCCCCCGTACGAATCCTTATTACTGCCGAAGATGTGCTACACTCCTGGGCAGTCCCTTCCCTAGCAGTAAAAATAGATGCTGTCCCTGGTCGTCTAAATCAAACATCTTTTATTACCACTCGCCCCGGCGTATACTATGGTCAATGTTCTGAAATTTGTGGTGCAAATCACAGCTTTATGCCTATTGTAGTAGAAGCAGTCTCTATAAAATACTTCCAAGACTGATCAGCACTTATGCTTGAAGACGCCTCGCTAAGAAGCTAAACTGGAACAAAGCGCCAGCCTTTTAAGCTGGAGAATGGTGCCTTCCAACCACCTTTAGTGATATGCCACAACTGAACCCCTCACCATGATTTCCTATTCTTGTCTTCTCTTGACTTGTCTTCTTAACAATTGTTGTGCCCAAAACATTGGACCACACCTTTCCTAATGAGCCCACAACTCAGAGTGCACAAATATTAAAAACTGCCTCTTGACCCTGATCCTGATAACAAGCTTTTTTGACCAATTTATAAGCCCTGTATTTTTAGGCATCCCACTAATAGCCCTAGCCTTTACCCTTCCATGGACGCTATTTCCTTCACCAACCCCCCGATGACTAAACAACCGCCTATTAGCACTACAATCATGGTTCATCAACCGGGCCTCCTCACAACTTCTTACTCCAATAAATATCGGGGGACACAAATGGGCCCTTATTCTAATTTCTCTAATACTATACCTAATCACCCTCAATATACTAGGCCTACTGCCTTATACCTTCACCCCCACAACCCAACTGTCACTAAACATGGGCCTTGCTGTCCCCCTATGACTCGCAACAGTGCTTATTGGCATACGAAATCAGCCTACAGCTGCCCTTGGGCACTTGCTGCCAGAAGGAACCCCTGGCCTCCTTATTCCCGTCCTAATTATTATTGAGACAATTAGCCTGTTTATTCGACCTCTTGCACTCGGAGTACGACTCACTGCCAATCTAACTGCTGGCCACCTCCTTATACAACTCATCGCCACAGCAGCATTTGTTCTTCTTTCTTTAATACCAATAGTTGCAGTTATTACATCTATTGTTCTCCTACTATTGACGATCTTAGAGGTAGCAGTCGCTATGATCCAGGCATATGTGTTTGTACTATTGTTAAGCCTGTACCTCCAAGAAAATGTCTAATGACCCACCAAGCACACGCATATCACATAGTAGACCCAAGCCCTTGACCTCTAACAGGAGCATCTGCTGCATTTCTAATAACTTCTGGGCTAGCCATCTGATTTCATTTTAATTCAGTATCTCTAATATCCTGGGGCTTAGTCCTATTACTCTTAACTATATACCAATGGTGACGAGATGTGGTCCGAGAGGGCACTTTTCAAGGTCACCACACGCCCCCTGTTCAAAAAGGCCTCCGATACGGAATAATCCTCTTTATTACCTCTGAAGTATTTTTCTTCCTGGGATTTTTCTGAGCCTTCTTTCATGCAAGTTTGGCCCCTTCCCCTGAAATTGGGGGCTCCTGGCCCCCTACTGGCATTATGGCACTAGACCCTTTTGGGGTCCCCCTTTTAAACACAGCTGTCCTTTTAGCCTCTGGAGTCACCGTCACTTGAGCCCACCACAGCATTATAGAAGGTGAACGAAAACAAGCAATTCACAGCCTTGCTTTAACAATCTTGCTAGGGCTTTATTTTACATTCCTTCAGGCCATAGAGTACTTTGAAACCCCCTTTACAATTGCAGACAGTGTTTATGGTGCCACTTTTTTTGTAGCCACAGGATTTCATGGCCTACATGTAATTATTGGGACATCTTTTCTGGCCGTGTGTTTTCTTCGACAAGTAAAATACCACTTCACTACCGATCATCATTTCGGATTTGAGGCAGCAGCTTGATACTGGCACTTCGTGGACGTTGTCTGACTTTTCCTGTACATCTCTATTTACTGATGAGGATCCTATCTTTCTAGTACCAAATAGTATAAGTGACTTCCAATCACCTGGTCTTGGTTAAAATCCAAGGAAAGATAATGAACCTGATCACAACAGTAATCTTCATTGCTGCTGCCCTGTCAACAGTACTAGTAATCATTTCTTTTTGACTACCTCTCATTTCCCCAGACCAAGAAAAAGTCTCACCCTATGAGTGTGGGTTTGACCCTCTCGGATCAGCTCGCTTACCATTTTCCATGCGATTTTTTCTAGTCGCCATTCTTTTTCTGTTATTCGACCTAGAAATTGCACTCCTTCTACCACTTCCTTGAGGACATCAACTTCCCACCCCTACAACCACATTTTTCTGAGCAGCCCTACTTTTAGCCCTCCTTACCCTTGGGCTAATTTATGAGTGACTCCAAGGGGGACTCGAATGAGCTGAATAGATAAGTACTTTAATTAAAATATTTGATTTCGGCTCAAAAGCTCGTGGTTAAAGTCCACTCTTATCTAATGGCCCCCGCACATTTTGCTTTCTCCTCTGCCTTTCTATTAGGCCTTGCAGGCTTAACATTCCACCGAACACATTTACTCTCTGCCCTCTTATGTCTGGAGGGTATGATGCTCTCTCTTTTCCTCGCACTCTCTCTATGAACACTTGAACTAAATGTAATAAACTTCTCATCATCCCCCCTGCTCCTACTTGCATTTTCTGCATGTGAAGCAAGTGCAGGACTAGCCCTGCTAGTAGCCACAGCCCGAACCCATGGGACAGACCGACTACAAAACCTAAATCTCTTACAATGCTAAAAATTCTTCTCCCCTCAATTATACTGATTCCAACCACATGACTTACCCCCTATAAAGTTATGTGGCCAGCAATCCTTGCCCACAGCCTCGTCATTGCTACCATAAGCTTTTCTTGACTATACCACCCAGCAGAAACCGGCTGACATGCTATAAACAACAACATAGCCTTAGACCCCTTATCAACCCCCCTACTAATCCTAAGCTGCTGGCTTCTGCCACTAATAATCTTAGCAAGCCAGCATCACATAACACACCAACCAATCAATCGGCAACGAATATACATCACCCTGCTAACCTCCCTTCAAATCTTTTTAATCCTGGCCTTCTCAGCAACAGAAGTAATTATATTCTATGTTATATTTGAAGCAACACTAATCCCGACACTCCTCCTTATCACACGGTGGGGGAACCAAGCAGAGCGATTAAACGCAGGCACCTACTTTTTATTCTACACATTGGCAGGCTCACTGCCACTTCTAGTGGCACTTCTAATCCTTCAAAACACCACAGGAACCTTATCCCTCTTAACTCTCCCCTATTCAACACCCATTGTACTAGCCTCAACTGCTGACAAGTTCTGATGGGCAGGTTGTCTACTAGCATTCCTTGTTAAACTGCCTCTTTACGGAATACACCTCTGACTTCCCAAGGCTCATGTTGAGGCCCCTATTGCCGGCTCAATAGTCCTTGCTGCTGTCCTTTTAAAGCTAGGGGGGTATGGCATAATACGTATAATAATTATACTAGAGCCCTTAACCAAAGAGCTAAGCGTCCCCTTTATCATTTTGGCTTTATGGGGTGTGATTATAACAGGATCAATTTGCCTACGTCAAACAGACCTAAAGTCACTAATTGCCTATTCATCTGTCGGACATATAGGTCTTGTAGCAGGGGGCATTTTAATCCAAACTCCTTGGGGGTACTCTGGTGCTTTAGTCCTAATAATTGCCCACGGCTTAACTTCTTCTGCCCTATTTTGCCTAGCAAATACCAATTATGAACGCACACATACCCGAACAATGATCCTTGCTCGAGGAATACAAATAGTCTTGCCACTGATGGCCTCATGATGATTTATTGCAACCTTGGCAAACCTTGCTTTACCCCCCCTCCCAAACCTAATAGGAGAGCTGATAATTATTTCATCACTTTTTAACTGATCTTGAGCAACAATTGCACTGACAGGGGCCGGGACCTTAATTACTGCAGGCTACTCCCTATACATGTTTCTTATAACACAGCGAGGGCCACTCCCTTCTCATATCATTGCCCTAGACCCCTCACACACCCGAGAACACCTTCTACTTGCACTACACATTCTCCCCCTTCTACTACTTATCCTGAAGCCAGAGCTGGTGTGAGGATGAACTGCCTGTGGACATAGTTTAATAAAAATATTAGATTGTGATTCTAATGACAGAGGTTAAAACCCCCTTGTCCACCGAGGGAGGCTTGCTAGCAACAAAGACTGCTAACCCTTGTAATTTCGGTTGAATTCCGGAGCTCCCCCAAGGGCTTTTAAAGGATAACAGCCTATCCACTGGTCTTAGGAACCAAAAACTCTTGGTGCAAATCCAAGTAAAAGCTATGCATCTTACTCCCACTATGATAACAACTTCCCTGATTATTATCTTTATTTTACTTCTTTACCCTCTCATTACTACCCTAACTCCAAACCCCAAAGCTTCCTCATGGGCCCTCACACAAGTTAAAACAGCTGTCAAAACTAGCATTTATTACCAGCCTTCTACCCCTGACCCTTTTCATTTCAAAGGGGGCACAAACTGTTATCACCACTTGGACCTGAACAAATACCCTTATTTTTGACATCAACATTACCTTAAAGTTTGATTTTTACTCTATCATTTTTACCCCCGTGGCCCTATATGTAACCTGGTCTATCCTACAATTTGCCTCATGATACATGCATGCTGACCCAAACATAAGCCGATTTTTTATATATCTCCTGATCTTCCTAATTGCCATAATTATTCTTGTCACAGCTATCAACATATTTCAAATTTTCATTGGCTGGGAGGGGGTACGCATTATATCCTTTCTACTAATTGGCTGATGATATGGGCGGGCCGATGCAAACACAGCTGCACTCCAAGCAGTTCTTTATGACCGTGTTGGGGATATTGGATTAATCTTCTCTATAGCATGAATAGCCACCAACCTTTACTCCTGAAAAATGCAACAAATTTTTACAGCTGCACAAACTATACACCTAACTTACCCCCTTTTACGTCTTACTATTGCTGCCACTGGCAAATCCGCCCAATTTGGACTTCACCCCTGGCTACCCGCTGCCATACAACGCCCCACACCAGTATCAGCCCTACTCCACTCAAGCACTATGGTAGTAGCAGCCATTTTCTTAATAATCCGCATAAGTCCTTTACTACAAAATTACCCTTCAATCTTAACTACCTGCCTATGCCTTGGCGCTCTAACAACCTTATTTACAGCAACATGTGCATTAACACAGAATGACATTACAAAAATTGTTGCCTTTTCAACATCTTGCCAGCTTGGCCTCATAATAGTAACAATTGGCCTAAACCAACCTCAGCTTGCATTTCTGCATATCTGCACCCATGCATTCTTCAAAGCCATGCTTTTCCTATGCTCATGCTCTATTATTCACAGCCTAAATGATGAGCAGGACATCCGGAAAATACGTGGCATGCACCATTTAGCCCCCTTCACTTCCTCTTGTTTAACAGTACGCAGCCTTGCCCTCACTGGTACTCCTTTTTTAGCTGGATTTTTTTCTATACATGCCATCATTGAAGCCCTGAATGTTTCATACCTTATTGCCTGAGCCCTAATCCTGACTCTTATTGCCACCTCTTTCACCGCTATCTACAGCCTCCGCATTGTATTCTTTGTCTCCATACGCCACCCACGGTTTATTGCTTTTTCCCCTATTATTGAAAATACTTAATTTGTGATTTACCCTATTACACGTCTTGCTCTACGAAGTATTGTTGCCGGGTTTTTGATCACATCAAACATTGTCCTTCCTTAGACACCTGTAATGACTATGCCCCCCCTTCTAAAACTATCCGCCCTAATTGTAACCATTATTGGACTCCTTCTAGCCCTACAATTAGCCAATTTAACAACCAAACAACACCAAGTAACCCCCAAACTCTTCCCCCACCACTTCTCTGTTATGCTAGCCTACTACCCACTAATTGTACACCGTCTTCCCCCAAAAGTCAACCTCTTTCTACGCCAATACATTGCCCTCCAAATTGTATACCAAACATGACTACAACAATTATGCCCAAAAGCAGCTTTCAAAATTTACCTCCCACTTATCACAACAACAAGTACTGCTCAACAACGCATGATTTAAACCTTCCTTGTCCTATTTTTCATCACCCTTATGTTAGCCCTACTAATCCTTACAGTCTAGACAGCTCGGAGTGTCCCCCGACTTAAGCCGCGGCACACTTCCAACACCACAAACAAAGCAATAAGAAGAGCTCAACCCGCCAACACAAGCAACAACCCACCAGAAGAATACAAAACAGCCACCCCTCCCCCATCTGCCCGCACAACAGAAAAATCTGCAACCTCATCTACCACTTCCCACAGACCCCCAAACCACTCCCCTGAAAAAAATCAAGCTCCAACAACAACACACACCAAGTACCCTACCCCATTCACAGCAACTGAACGACTCCCCAATGCCTCTGGATATGGCTCAGCAGCCAAAGCCGCTGAATAAGCAAACACTACCAGCATCCCCCCAAGATAAATTAAAAACAAAATCAGAGAAAGGAAAGGGGCCCCATGTCCAACTAAAATTCCACACCCCATTCCAGCAACAACAACCAACCCTAATGCCCCAAAATAAGGGGAGGGGTTTGAAGCAACAACCACTACACCAAGAACCAGCCCTACTATAAAAATACACATAAGATAAGTCATTATTCCTACCAGGACTCTAACCAGGACTAGTGGCTTGAAAAACCACCGTTGTTATTCAACTACAGGAAACTTTAATGACCAGCATCCGAAAATCACACCCCCTGCTCAAAATTGCCAATGATGCTCTTGTGGACCTTCCTGCGCCCGCAAACATCTCTGCATGATGAAACTTTGGTTCTCTCCTAGGCCTTTGTTTAATTGCCCAAATCGCCACAGGCCTGTTTCTTGCAATACACTACACCTCAGACATCGCCACAGCCTTCTCGTCTGTTGCCCACATTTGTCGAGATGTTAATTTTGGATGAATAATCCGAAATATGCACGCCAATGGCGCCTCATTCTTTTTTATCTGCCTATACTTCCACATTGGTCGAGGACTTTACTACGGCTCCTACCTCTATAAAGAAACTTGGAATATTGGAGTAATTCTTTTCCTATTGGTAATAATGACTGCCTTTGTTGGGTACGTTTTACCATGAGGGCAAATATCCTTCTGAGGTGCAACAGTTATTACAAACCTCCTCTCAGCTGTCCCTTATGTAGGAGGCACCCTTGTACAATGAATCTGAGGGGGCTTTTCAGTCGACAATGCAACCCTTACCCGATTTTTTGCCTTCCATTTCCTCCTCCCCTTTGTTGTTCTTGCTGCCACCGTTCTTCATCTTCTATTTCTGCATGAAACAGGATCAAACAACCCAGCAGGCTTAAACTCAGATGCAGATAAAATTCCATTTCATCCTTACTTCTCATACAAAGACCTGCTCGGATTTGCTATTATGCTTCTTGCACTTACAACCCTCGCCTTGTTTTCCCCCAACTACTTAGGAGACCCAGACAACTTTACCCCTGCAAACCCTCTCGTAACCCCTCCCCACATTAAACCGGAATGGTACTTTTTATTTGCCTATGCCATCTTGCGATCTATCCCTGACAAGCTTGGAGGGGTTCTTGCTCTTCTTGCATCTATTCTTGTACTCATGCTTGTCCCTCTCCTACACACCTCCAAACAACGAAGCCTAACCTTTCGCCCTTTATCCCAATTTATTTTCTGAGCCCTGGTAGCAAATGTCTTAATCCTCACCTGAATCGGAGGCATACCAGTAGAAGACCCTTACATCATTATTGGGCAAATTGCATCTGTTACCTACTTCTCCATCTTCCTCTTTTTATTCCCAATAGCTGGTATATTGGAGAATAAACTCCTTGAAAGTACATGCACTAGTAGCTCAGCGCCAGAGCGCCGGCCTTGTAAGCCGGCCGCCGGAGGTTAAAATCCCCCCTACTGCTCTCAAAGAAGGGAGATTTTAACTCCCACCCCTAGCTCCCAAAGCTAGCATTCTAAATTTAACTATTCTTTGTACATATATGTAATTAAACCATTAATATATCTAGACCATATATATTAATGTTTATAAGATATATTATGTATAATAACCATCTATTTCTTTAAACCATTAATATATCTAGACCATATATATTAATGTTTATAAGATATATTATGTATAATAACCATCTATTTCTTTAAACCATTAATATATCTAGACCATATATATTAATGTTTATAAGATATATTATGTATAATAACCATTTATCTCTTTTAACCACTCAGGAATTAACATTCATCCAAGAAAAACAAATTACATCATCTGTAAATGAACACAATTGCACACTAAAAAGAAATATTAATGCTTTAAGACAATAATCTTAAAATTCAAAATAATATGATATAATACAATAACCCATCACCATTAAACTTAAACTTACATTTCTCAGCCACATCAACCGTAAACACGACCATCTATTCGCATATAATAGAAATTACCCAATGATAGTGATGTACCCTACTCGTGAGGGTCGCTCATAGTGAATTTTTACAGACATTTGGCTCTACATCTCAAGGCCAATACCTGCAAGTCTTCCCCACACTTTCACTGGCCCTGGCATAAGTTATTGGTGGAGTTCATAGTAATCCGTGACCCCACATGCCGAGCGTTCACTCTAATGGACATCTGGCTTTTTTTTTTTGGTTTCCTTTCATCTGGCATTTCACAGTGCAGCGCTAAGGCTAGCTGACAAGGGTGTACATTTCCTTGCTAGCAAGATAAATGTTCCATGGTGAAAAGATTTGTCCTTAAGAATTGCATAATTGATATCATGAGCATAAATAATTAGTGGTTTCTCCTAAGATACCTAAGGTATGCCCCCTTTTGGTTTTGTGGGTAAAACCCCCCTACCCCCCTAAACTCGTAGACTGTTATTCATCCTGAAAACCCCCCGGAAACAGGAAAGTCTCGAGCTAGGTATAACCCCCCCAAAAATTCATATATTACATTAATGTAAATATTT